AAAAGACAGATTGCCCATCTTTTCTTTTATCTCGGGGGAAATACGATCGGGAGGGGCTAATTCAAAACCCTCTGGTAAAATAAGAACAGCCCCCACATTCAGGGCTCCTTTTTTACCATTAGCAAGAACTTGTTTCACTTGCATATCATAAGGAATTCGAACAACTGCTTCAAATACAGTATCGGGAAGTACCGCTTGCGGAACCTCAATATCCACCGGTTTATTAGCTAAATGGCAATTGGCGCATACAATACGTCCAGTCGCTTCTCGTGGATTTTCATAACCCTGCTGTGCAAAAATGGGATATGCATTTGAAATGGATGTACGAGTGATGATATATATCATGAGCGATATGGAAATAGATCGAGTAATTTGTTCCTTTATCCAAGAAAAAGTATTTCTAGTTTGCATGGTCCAACCATTGATCCCGAAAATATATTTATACAATAAATTTGGGTAGGTCACTAATGGAGTTTCCTATCCACGATTCTGTTATTTACTGGAATAATTTGTTTTGACTCGATTAATATATATAGGAATATAGGATGAATCTCCGGGATGGGTAGAAATAGAAAGCGATTTTCAATGCTTTGCTTATGTACAACTGCAAAGTAAGAAACATTATAATTTGATTAGGTAGATAATTTTTCAGTCATTCATTGAATGATAAATCACTACAAGTGACGGAGATACGCGATTTAAATAACGGAAAATCCAATATTTTAAAATTGTATCTAGAATGACTGGAAAAGTGGAAACAAGGCCAGATATAATTTGATCATTATGAACAAATCCAAAATCCTTGTAGACAAAGCCAATCATCAGTTCCCAACCATGGGGCGAATGAAATCCGATACATAAATCAGTTAATAAAAGAAGAGAAAAAGCTTTTATTGTGTCACTTAAGTTATATAGGAATTCTTGAGCCCAAGAGTTAAGAATAACGAGTTCCTTATTACCCAAAATAGAATAACCACTTAGAATAATGAAACATATTATATTTGTCGAGAAGTGCAAAATCGTATGAATACGACCCTCGTTGTGTATCTTGATTAATTGGATTGTTTCTTTGTGAATTCCTATATGAAGGTTTTGTAGATGTGTCTCCGAGTATTCCTTGAGCATTTCCTCTAAGAAGAGGAGTTCCTCTAATTCTATGAATTTTTCTAGAATACTCTTTTCTTCAAGATCATTCAAAAAAGTTTCGGATTGCCTAGTGTTCCACCAATTAGTAACCCATGATTCCAGACTTTTTTGAAAGGAGAGAGAAATCCACCAGGGCAAAAATACTATAGATGCAAGATATAAAAGAGGAGTGAATGCTTTCTTTTTTGCCATTTTTTCATCTGTGAATTGTTAATGAACCCATCTCATTCGTCGACTCTATGTAATCTAATATTTCTCTCACGCATCAGTTCTATTACAAGTTATCAAACCTATGAATCTATTCACTCTTTTTTATTTGTGATTTCGTGGTTAGGCCTTGAATCTAGAAAAAAATACGGAAATAGATGAAAAATTCGAATGAATATATATGAATATGAATGATATGAATAAATAATATAATAAAAATTGTTTCCCTATATCTCAATCAGTCAAATTCGAAGCATATATCTCTTTTCGATGAACGCCCGGAAAAACCACTTTAAATAATGAATATGAATAGTATTCAAATTTTGAGACAAAAGAACTCCTTTTCTATCATTATCTAAAAAAAACCTCTAATATTTCGAAAAAATTTAACTGACTATGAGTAGTCATCGATAGAATAATTGAGGTAATTTTCTGAAAAATATTGTGAAAAATGAGTGACAAAAAACGACATAAATAAATTGGCTACATTATAAGAGATCCAATTTTTTCGTCATTAAGGAGCACAAAAAGTCTAAAAAGAAGCTTCAAAAAAATTACAAGATATGATCTATCTGAATCTAAAGTTTCAATTCCAACAACTAAAAAGGGGGAATTTCCTTATTTCGAAATGGTTGATTATGAGATTTTCTTTTTTTCTTATTTTTTTATTTAATATATAATTGAGTTGTATATATTTTGATACATATAAAAGATCCCCAAAAAAGGTTTTTTTATACTTGTTCCATATATGTTTGCTTTGACTCGAATGAATGTTCTGAAGAAACCTCAATTAAGTTATGTTATAGAAAAAGAGGATTCTTGCTTTTTTGCCCTCCCGCGAGAAAGCATTAATTTCTCAGCTGATTTCTTAAAATACTTCAATAGGTACACGCAAGAAATAAGCCAATTCGGCAGCTTTTTGTTCCATTTCCCGTGGAGTAAAATTCTCATCAGTACGAGTCAATGGAATGGCTCCCTGGCCTCTGATATCCATATAAAGGACACGACGAGCATAAATACCCTCTTTAACTTCTATTCTGACGGACTGAATATCTTTTATAAGAAATTGGAGGAAGACCCGACGATTTTTTCCAGGGAATCCCCAACGAAAGATACACACTATTCCGTCTTTTCTATCAAATCGATCATAACCACTACCTACATTCCACGAAATTGTGCACCACAAATAGGAGCTAATAAAAAGACCCGCGATCCCATAGAAAGACATCACAATCCCTTGTGGAAAAAAAACTATTTGCTGAGACGGAAATAAAGATATCAAATTTCTACCAAGATAACTCGAGGTTCCAACCAACAAGAATCCTAATGAACCTAAAAAAAGGATAACAGCCCAGCAGAAATTACTTGTTTTTCGAGCCCCCGTTATAGGTTCTATCCATATATGTTCTGATCGACAACTCATACTTGATCCGGTTGCTTTTTTGGAATTGAGAGAATACCCCAAATGAATTTGCCTTTAGTCCGTTTATTTCCGAAGTAACTCGCATCAACTAGCACTAGTTTGATGTGAACCTTTAGGAGTAATTCATTAAATTGGTTAGATCTAAACTAATAATACACCCTTCGTATGACTCACTAAAGATAGCCACATGTATATAGATAGACCAACTTTACAGTTCAGCTATTCGCCGATTCGAGTCTATTTGAAACTAGCTAATAGCATTTTGGGGAGATTTCGACGGAAGTCTCTTATACCATATTTAGCTAAATGGATATCTGTGTTATGATACAAGCGTCAGTTTTGAAAAAAAAAAAGATAATATTTTGCGCCCTCGGCTCTAAACAATCTTGTTTTTTTGAACATGAAGAAATAAAGAAGCCATTGCGATTGCCGGAAATACTAGGCCTACTAAAGGGACCAAAACAGAGGGAAAATTAAGAGTTGTCATAGAATGGGTACCTCGATTTACTATTTGTACCTGTTATTATTATTTAGATTTTATATTTATTATTTATAATATTTATTATTTATAATATAAAGATATCTTATTATATAATATATATATAAAGATCTTACTTATATCTTATATATATTTAATTTATTTATTATTTATTATACTTATATCTTACTTATATATATAATATAATAATAATATAAATATAATAATATAGTATTTATATTATATTATAATAATTTGAATTTGATTATAATTTGATAATTCTAAATTGGAATTATTACTACTTATTAATATCTATATCTATTAAGAATTAATTATATTATTAATTAAAAATAATATAAGTATCTACTATCTAAGTCTAAGTGAGTATATAATGTAGTTTTTCATCTTTCTACATCAAAAATTTGAGAGGATATGGATGAGATATTATTTTCTTCATTTTTTGCTCTTGTCTTCGAATTTCATTCACTAAGCAAAAAGTTTTTTTTAATGAATTAGATTCTATTTATATTGATTCAAGGGTTTGTTAGAATCCCATCCAGCAGGGATTCTTAGTCAAAATAGGATTATCGTACGCTATAGAAAGATAAAAAATTCTATACTATATTTTCTAGATTTTAATTTAATTATATATGACGAGAAGAGGATTTTTTTATTTGCCTAATTTCACGAAAAAAAAAGAATTTCATCTTTTATCTTGTTAATAGAGACTTCTTGATCAATAATCAGGAATATAGAAAAAGGGTCAGATTTCCGATTTTATGTGACTTTTGATTCGTTATAAATTAGATCTTATGTCAACAAAGAAAACCCATTCGTCTGAATTTCACTTGTATTCCGATAAACGAATTACTTGTTTGCTCAAAATAATGGACTTAATATTCTAATTTTGATTCAAAGGAAAGAAAGTGTGGAGTTGAAATAACTCACTCAGAACGCCTTTTAAAGGATTACGTGGTACGATTAGATCGAATAAACCCTTCTGGAATAAATACTCAGACGCTTGTGAACCTTCAGGTACTGTTTTATTCAATGTTTGTTCAATTACTCTTTTACCCGCAAAGGCAATGTAGGCATTGGGTTCGGCAATAATGATATCCCCCAACATACCAAAACTGGCTGTCACCCCACCAGTAGTAGGAGATGTAAGGATTGGTACATAGAATAACTTTTTATTTGATTGATAATCATATAAAGCAGAAGATATTTTAGCCATTTGCATCAAGCTCAAACTTCCTTCTTGCATACGTGCCCCTCCGGAAGCACACACTATAATAAGAGGTAGAAATTCTTTAGTAGCATATTCAATCAAACGGGTAATTTTCTCCCCGACTACGGATCCCATACTACCCCCCATAAACTGAAAATCCATAACCCCTATTGCTACGGAAATACCGTTTAATTGCCCTATGCCTGTTTGAACAGCCTCGGTTAATCCTGTCTTTCTTTGATAAGAATCGATACGATTTTTATAAGGCTCCTCCTCCGAATGAAATTGAATGGGATCCAGAGAAACCATGTCTTCATCCATAGGCTCCCAAGTACCCCGATCGATCGAAAGTTCGATTCTATCAGAACTACTCATTTTCAAATGATATCCACATTGTTCACAAAGATTCATTTTTGATTTAAAAAATTTCTTATAATTTAATCCATAACAATTTTCGCATTGAACCCACAAATGCTTGTATTTTTGAGTTACATCCAGATTAGTAGAACTTTGTCGTA